AATAAGATGCCTGATTAAAAGGTTCATTTTGATAGAATGAATTATGTACTAACATGTACTCTTATTGTAAATTTAAGAATTAAACTTAATCAACTAATTCCAAAAATTAATGTGCATCTTACACTAATCTACAAAAAGATAAGCTAATTTCAAGCTATTAGGTTCATACCCTAACTATAGAAGTAAAATCTTCTTCTTTTTAATTAAGATAAATTCTTCCATTATTTTGTTTTATAGAGTAATATTATTAGGGGTAATATTATCTTTATCATCAAACAACTGAGTTATAATTTGATTAGGTATAGAATTATCATTAATATCTTTTGTACCTTTAATTAACAACAGGTTAATAATTAGATCAGAATCCGCAATAAAATACTTTATTGTTCAAAGAGTTAGATCATCAATATTTATTTTAGGTATAGTTATAATATTAACTAAACCTTATTTTAATTATGAAATAATTATTGTTTTGTCTATAATAATAAAAATAGGTGCCGCACCCTTTCATACTTGATTATTAAGTATAATTGAAGGTCTTGATTATGCAGCTTTGTTTATTTTATTTACATTCATAAAAATTGTTCCTATAATTATTATCATAGATATAAATATAAGCTCAAGTTTATTTATTATAACCAGTTTGATTGTTGGTTCAATATTTGGTTTAACTCAAAATTCAGTTCGTAAAATTTTATCATATTCATCTATTTTTAATATAGGATTTATAATTTATTCTCTAAGAAATATATCATTATGATTTTTATATTTCAGTTTGTATTCGATTAATCTACTTTTCTTTACTTTAGTTTTAAATTACAATAATATTAATTATCTAAATCAACTTGTTCTTAACTGCTATGGTGAAAAGTCCAAATTATGTATTTGAACTTTAATATTATCATCAGGAGGTATACCTCCTATAATGGGGTTTTGAGGTAAATTAGTTATTATTGAATTATCTATTAATAATTCAGACTGACTGATTTCATTAATCATAATTTTTACTTCTTTAATAACTATATTTTATTATAACCGTTTATGTTTTATTTCAATATGTATTTCTTCAATAATAATAAAGTGAAAAATGAGTTATTTATCATGAATAAATATAAATATTATAATTATTAATTTTATTGCTATACCTTTTGTAATTATTTCAAAATATTTAAACTAAAGATTTTAAGTTAAATTAAACTATTAGCCTTCAAAGTTAAAAATATTATTTCTAAATAAATCTTAGAAATAATCATTTTTAAATTTGCAATTTAATGTTTTAATTAAACTATAAGATTTATTACTAGAAGGAATTATTTTTCCATAAATAAATTTACAATTTATTGCCTATTAATTTCAGCCACTCTAATATTTATGAAAAAATGATTATATTCTACTAATCATAAAGATATTGGAACAATATATTTCATTTTTGGGATTTGATCAGGTATAGTTGGTATAATACTTAGAATAATTATTCGGATAGAACTAGCCCAGCCAGGTCCATTAATAAATAATGATCAAGTATATAATGTAGTGGTAACTTCTCATGCTTTTATTATAATTTTTTTTATAGTAATACCTATTATAATTGGAGGTTTTGGTAATTGATTATTACCTCTTATAATTGGTGCACCAGATATAGCTTTCCCTCGAATAAATAATATGAGTTTTTGATTATTACCACCTTCTTTAACATTATTGTTAATAAGATCATTAATTGAAATAGGAGCTGGTACTGGTTGAACGGTATATCCTCCATTGTCTTCAAATATTGCTCATGCTGGTCCAAGAGTTGATTTAGCTATTTTTTCACTTCATTTGGCAGGTATTTCATCCATCTTAGGGGCAGTTAATTTTATTACTACTGTAATGAATATACGTTCCCCAGGAATAAGATTTGATCAAACCCCCTTGTTTGTTTGGGCAGTATTTATTACTGCAATTTTATTATTACTTTCATTACCCGTTTTAGCAGGCGCTATTACTATATTATTAACAGACCGTAATATTAATACTTCTTTTTTTGATCCAGCTGGAGGTGGAGATCCTATTCTTTATCAACATTTATTTTGATTTTTTGGTCATCCTGAAGTTTACATTTTAATTTTACCTGGATTTGGTTTAATTTCTCATATTATTAATCAAGAAAGAGGTAAAAATGAGTCATTTGGATATATTGGTATAGTATATGCTATAATATCAATTGGATTATTGGGATTTGTAGTATGAGCACATCATATATTTACTGTAGGTATGGATGTAGATACACGAGCTTATTTTACCTCTGCAACAATAATTATTGCGGTTCCTACTGGAATCAAAATTTTTAGATGAATAGCAACTATACATGGAGTGTCATTAAAGATTTCTATTTCCATAATATGAGCTTCTGGGTTTGTATTTTTATTTACAATAGGAGGATTAACTGGAATTATTTTATCAAATTCTTCTATTGATGTAGTTTTGCATGATACTTATTATGTAGTAGCACATTTTCATTATGTACTTTCTATAGGTGCAGTTTTCGCAATTATAGCAGGATTTATTCAATGATATCCATTATTTACAGGATTAACCTTAAATCCTAAATGATTAAAAATCCAGTTTTTTATTATATTTACAGGAGTAAATTTAACATTCTTTCCTCAACATTACTTAGGATTAAGAGGTATACCTCGACGATATTCTGATTATCCAGATACTTATATATCATGAAATCTTTTATCCTCTCTAGGAAGAATAATTTCTATATTAAGAGTAATATTTATAATATTTATTATTTGAGAAAGTATAATTTCAAAACGGTTAAGTTTATACAGAAAAAATAATTTATCTTCAATTGAATGACTACAAAAAATACCACCTGAAGAGCACTCCTATAGTGAGTTACCTGTTATAACAAATTAATCTAGTATGGCAGATTAGTGCAATGAATTTAAGATTCATATATAAATATATTTATTTTTCTAGAAATCTCAACTTGATTAAAATTATCTTTTCAGGATGCAGCATCTCCTATTATAGAACAATTAATTATATTTCATGATCACGCCATAATAATTATTATCATAATTACTATAATGGTATTATATATAATATTGTCTATAATAATAAACAAGTTTACAAACCGGTTTTTATTAGAAGGTCAATTAATTGAATTAATTTGAACTATTATCCCAGCAATTATATTAATCTTTATCGCTCTACCTTCATTAAAAATTCTTTATTTATTAGAAGAGGTTAATAACCCATTAATTACAATTAAAGCAATTGGTCATCAATGATACTGGTCTTATGAATACTCAGATTTCAAAAAAATTGAATTTGATTCATATATGAAACCAATATTAGAACTTGAATTAAATGAATTTCGTCTACTAGATACTGATAATCGAGTTATTATTCCGTTTAATATTCAAACTCGATTATTAGTAAGATCAACAGATGTAATTCACTCTTGAACAGTTCCTTCATTAGGGGTGAAAGTTGATGCTTCTCCAGGGCGTATTAACCAAAGAAATATTTTAATTAACCGTCCTGGTTTATTTTTTGGTCAGTGTTCAGAAATTTGTGGTTCATACCATAGATTTATACCCATTGTAATTGAGTCAGTAAATTTAAACTTCTTTATAAACTGAATTAAAAATTATTCATTAAGTTACTTAAGTGCAAGTATTGGTCTCTTAAACCAAATTATAGTAATTTAGCAAATACTCTTAATGAAAGATTTAGTTTAAATAAAACATTAATTTGTCAAATTAAAATTACTTTGAGTAATCTTTTTTGCCACAAATATCTCCTATATGATGATTAACTTTAATATTAGTATTTAATTTATTTTATTTGATTATAAATTCACTGTTATATTTTAATTATGATAAAAAATTCCATTTAAAGACTTCTACAAAAAAACTCAAAATAAATTGATTATGATAACTAATTTATTTTCAACATTTGATCCCTGTACAGGATATTTATCCTTAAATTGACTTAGAACAATTATTATATTTATTTTAGTTCCTTATAAATACTGAGTTGTTACTAATAAAACTTCAATAATAATTAATAAAATTATTAAAATTCTTCATTTGGAAATAAGATTAATTATACCATATAAAGGTACTACTTTAATAATAATAACAATATTTCTAATAATTATCTATAATAATATAATAGGTTTAATACCTTATATTTTTACTTCTTCATCACATTTAATTTTTTCTTTATCTTTGGCTTTACCAATATGATTATCTTTTATAATTTATGGGTGATTTAATAAAACAAATATAATATTTTCTCATTTAGTTCCGGTAGGAACTCCAGGTATTTTAATACCATTTATAGTATTAATTGAAACTATCAGAAATTTAATTCGACCAGGATCTTTAGCTGTACGACTTACAGCTAATATAATTGCAGGTCATTTACTTATATCATTATTAGGAAGAAACTCAATTACATCATTTTCATTATTAATTATAACTATACTAATTTTTATATTACTAATAATGTTCGAATTAGCAGTAGCTATTATTCAATCATATGTATTTATAACATTAACTACATTATATTCTAGAGAAATTTAAATATGAATAATCACCCATTTCATTTAGTAGATAAAAGTCCATGACCTTTAACTAGATCAATAGGATTAATAACAATAACATCAGGAACAGTAATTTGATTTTATAAATCCAATTTAACTTTAATAATAATTGGATTATTAATTATTTTATTGACTATATTTCAATGATGACGTGATATTATTCGTGAATCTACTTTTCAAGGTATACATACACAGAAAGTTATATTAAGAATAAAATTAGGAATAATTATATTCATTTTATCCGAAATTATATTTTTTTCATCATTCTTTTGAGCATTCTTCCATAGTAGTCTTTCACCTACTATTGAAATTGGATTACAATGACCTCCATATGGAATTAAAACTTTTAATCCAATAAGTATTCCTATATTAAATACAATAATCTTATTATCTTCAGGTGTATCAATAACTTGAGCTCATAATTCAATTATTAATAAAAATTTTACTCAATCTATAAAGAGTATAATAATTACTATTGCATTAGGAATTTATTTTTCAATTTTACAATTATATGAATATTTAGAATCACCATTTACTATCGCTGATTCAATTTTTGGATCAACATTTTTTATAGGTACAGGATTCCATGGTATTCATGTAATTATTGGTACAACATTTATTGCAATTATTATACTACGTACTAATAAACTACATTTTTCAAAAAATCATCATATTGGATTTGAATCATCAGCTTGATACTGACATTTTGTAGACGTAGTTTGATTATTTTTATATATTTCTATGTATTGATGAGGTAGATATTTATTTAGTATAAAAAGTATAATTAACTTCCAATTAATAGGACTAAAGATTTAGAATAAATAATTTATTTAAGAATAATTCATATTTTAGTTATTATAACAATTATCTTATTAATTATAATATTATTAACTTTAATTAGAAAAAAATCTGTTATTGATATAGAAAAATTAACTCCATTTGAATGTGGATTCAACCCAATATCTAATAAACGATTACCTTTTTCAATTCACTTCTTCTTAATTGCCGTTATTTTTTTAATTTTTGATATTGAAATTATTATTATTTTACCTATAATTATTACAATAAAATATTCAATAATTAAATACTGATTATTAACATCTTCATTATTCATTTTAATCTTAATTTTAGGTTTATATCATGAATGATTTAATGGTGCATTAAAATGAACTAAATAAAGGATTATAGTTAATAATAATATTTGATTTGCATTCAGAAGGTATCTTATAGATTAATCTTAACAAAGAAGTAAAATTTACATTTAGTTTCGACCTAAAATTAAAGAATAAAATCTTCATGTTTTAATTGAAGCCAAAAAGAGGCATCTTAATGTTAATAAGAAAATTGAATTAAAATTCCTATTAAAAGAGATTAAGTAAGAAAATAGCTGCTAACTAATTTTCTAAGCGGTTAAATTCCGTTTATCTCTTAACTTAATGTTTATATAGTTTAATAAAAACATTTTATTTTCATTAAAAAAAAGAATTAATTTATTCTATAAATTATTTGTAAATAAAAATTACCTTGATAACTTCAGTATCACACTCTATATTAAGCTATACAAATAAATTAAAATTATAATTCAAAAAATAAATATTAACAAATAAATTTTTATTGATCTAGAAAAATAAGATTGTAAATTATTAGAAAACTTTAATAAAAAAAAAGATAATCCGTAAGCCCCATAATATTCACCTCACCCTAAAATTTTATTTCTTCTATTTACACTTAAATAATAAAAAAAATTGTATAAAATAAAAGAATGTCTGTATATAAATCATATATAACTATTAAAAAAATAGAAACTAGTTATAAATATATAGGAAATAAATATTATTTCAAAAGATAATCAAACCCCAACAAAGATAGAAAATAAAGTAAGCAATTTTAAATTTAAAGGTAATAATAAAAAAAAAAGATCGAAATTAACTACTCATATAAATAAACATCCAACAATAATTGAAAAAACTGTTAATATATAAATTCTAAATTTCATAAAATCAATTTTTTCATCAATTAAATAAAAAGAATAACAATGTATAGGATAAATTATTGTATAATAAAATAAACGTAATGAATAACTAGAAGTTAAACCTAGTCTCATGTAAAAAAGAACAAAAATAAATAAATTTAAATTATTAAACAAACCTGACTCCAAAATTAAATCCTTAGAATAAAACCCTGATAAAAATGGTATTCCACATAAAGATAAACTAGAAATGTTAAAACAAGCAGTAGTTAATGGTAAATTAACACAAACAGAACCTATTATACGAATATCTTGAATATCATTTATATAATAAATAAAAATACCTGAACATAAAAATAACAAAGACTTAAATATAGCATGAGTAATTAAATGAAAATAAGTTAAATCTTTTAATCCAATAAATAAAGAAAGTATTATTAGACCTAATTGACTTAATGTAGATAATGCAATAATTTTTTTTAAATCATATTCAAACAAAGCACAAACAGATGATATAATTATAGTTATTAATCTAATATAAATTATATATATATTAAAGTTAAAATAATCATAAAAACGAATTAATAAATAAACCCCGGCCGTAACTAAAGTTGAAGAATGAACTAAAGCAGAAACTGGTGTGGGAGCTGCTATAGCAGCCGGCAATCAACACGAAAAAGGAATCTGTGCTCTCTTTGTAAAACAAGATAAACTTACTAGTAAATAAATATTATCTTCATAAAACCCTGGGTAAAATAAAAAATGTCATCTACCATAAGATAATATTCAACAAATAGAAATTAATAATCCAACATCGCCTAGACGATTTGTTAAACAGGTAATTAACCCAGCCAAATATCTTTTCATAGAACTATAATAAACTACTAAACAATATGAAACTAACCCTAAACCATCTCATCCTAATAAAATTCTAATAAGATTAGGTCTTATAATTATTAAAAACATTCTAAACACAAATAACAAAACTAAAAACAAAAATCGAATAGAAGAATAAGATAATCATCCTATATACTGTATACTATAAAAAACTACTATAGAAGAAATAAAAAAAACAACTGAAATAAAAGACAAAGAAATTCAATCCATATAAATTAAATAACAAAAATTTAATGAATTAATAAAATATAAATTATACTCAAAAAAATAAATTGAATTATTATAAACCAAAAATATTCTTAATATAAAAAAAATAATAGACAACAAAAACAATATAATAAATCATAAATAATAAAAATTCAACTTAATCAAAATTTAAGGTTTGATAAACATCTAAGAATCCACAAATCTTTATTTTAATTAAACTACTTTAATAAAAAATAAAAGAATCAATAATAAATAAAATAAAAAAAATAGGAAGCAAATGTATAATTAATAATAAATATTCCTTAATATTAATTAAAGAATAAGAATATATATTATGAAATAATCCATGATAACAATAATTAAATAAGTAAATTCTAAAACAAGCTCTTAAAAAAGAAATAATAATTATATAAGTAAATGATCAATAATAATAATTCATTATTCTACCCATAATAATTAATTCTCTCAAGAAATTAATTCTAGGAGGACAACTTATATTAAAACAACAGAAAATAAATCAAACTAAAGATAAACTAGGTAAAAACGAAATTAAACCCTTATTAATATAAAATCTACGGGATAACAAACGCTCATAAATAATATTAGCCATGCAGAATATACCAGAAGAACACAAACCATGACTAATTATTATTAAATAAGAACCAATTAAACCTCAATAAGATATTCTTAATAAACCTATTAAACACATACCTATATGACAGATGGAAGAATAAGCAATTATACATTTAATATCTCCTTGAATAAAACAAACCATTCTTACTAAAATAGAACCTCAAATAGACATAGAATATCAGATAAAACTATAATTAAAAAATAAATATTCATAAATAAATATAAATCGAATTAAACCATAACCCCCAATTTTTAAGAATAAACCGGCAAGGATTATTGAACCGGAAACAGGAGCTTGAACATGAGCTTTAGGCAGTCAGTAATGAAACATAAATATAGGTAACTTTACTAAAAAAGCCAAAACTATAAATAAATGTATTAAAAAACTAAAGGATTGTATATATTCATAATCAAAAAATAAACTCCCTGAAGTCAAATAAAGATAAATAATAATTAACAATAATGGTAAAGAAGCAAATAAAGTATAAAAAAATAAATACAAAACAGATCTTAAACGTTCAGGTTGATAGCCTCAACCTAAAATTAAAATAATTAATGGAATTAAACTAAATTCAAAAAATAGATACATTATAAATATATTTAAAAATGAAAAAATTAATATTAAAATAAAACATAAAATTAAATTTAATGAAACAAATGAACTTGAACAAATCAAATTAGATGATAATAACATTAATCTAATAATAAATAATCTTAAAAGAACTAATCTAAAAGATATATAATCCAAACCAATAAAATAACTAATATTTCTATAAAAGAAATTCAATCTAAAAAAACTAAAAATATAAATAAATATAAACAAAGAAACAACAATAACATTTCATTTAATAATAAAACTCAAAGGGATCAAAAAAATAAAACCCAATAATATTATTATCATAAAAATAAAGAATTCAAATAATCATTACCATGAGAACGAATTAAGCAAACCAAAACACTTAACCCTAAAACTCCTTCACAAACATAAAAAGTCATAAAAATCAAATAAATATAAAAAGAGTAACTAAACAACAGGCAATAAGTTATAATAAAATACAATAATGAAATAATAATAAATTCTAATCTAAGTAAACATAAAAGAATATGTTTGCGAATAATAACAAGAGAAAATAATCTAAATATAAATAAATAAATGGAAAAAAAAAAATTCATTAGTTTTAATAATTTAATTAAAATATTAACCTTGTAAGTTAAAATTAGATACTAATCTTTAAAACATCAGTAAGACTAATAACAATTTAGTATCTTAAATCTCCAAAATTTAAATTTTAATAAACTACTTACTGAAATTAAAATATACATTATAAAAACAATAATCATAATAATATCTACATTACCATTAATAAAAACCCCTATATCTATAGGTATATTATTAATACTACAAACTATACTTATAACTGTACTAATAAATAAGATATTATCAACATCTTGAATACCAATAATTACATTTTTAATAATAATTGGAGGATTATTAATCCTATTTATTTATATAAGAAGATTAGCTTCTAATGAAAAATTTAAAATAAATAAAAAAACATTAACTTTAATTTTAATTACAATAATTATTACAGAAGAATTTATACAAGATACTCCAATTTACGAATCACAAAAAATAATTTATTCAGAACAAATTGAACAAATATCACTAATAAAATTATTTAATAAAAAATCATTCTTAGTAACAATAATTATAGTTATATACTTATTATTAACAATAATTGTAGTAACAAAAATAGTTAAACATTATGAAGGACCTTTACGATCAAAAAACTAATGAATAAACCTATTCGGAAAACAGATAATCTTATAATAATTATTAATTATTCAATCATTGATTTACCAGCACCAATAAATCTATCTTATTGATGAAATTTTGGATCAATTTTAGGATTATGCTTAATTATTCAATTAATTTCAGGAATTATACTATCTATACACTATACAGCCAACATTGAAATAGCATTTAATAGAGTAAGACATATTTCACGAGACGTAAATTATGGTTGACTAATACGAACTATTCATTCAAATGGAGCATCAATATTTTTCATAATAATATATATCCATACTGGGCGAGGAATATATTATGGATCTTATAAATACATAAAAACATGATATATTGGAGTAATCATTATATTAATAACAATAGCAACAGCATTTTTAGGTTATGTATTACCTTGAGGGCAAATATCTTTCTGAGGAGCAACAGTTATTACAAACTTATTATCAGCAATTCCTTATATTGGAAGACAATTAGTAAATTGAATTTGAGGGGGGTTTGCTGTTGATAACGCAACATTATCACGATTTTTTAGATTACATTTCATGTTACCATTCATTATTACTATAATAACAATAATTCACCTATTCTTTCTTCATATAACAGGATCAAATAACCCTATTGGAATTAAATCAGATATTGATAAAATTCCATTTCACCCTTACTTTTCTATTAAAGATACACTAGGTTTCTGCGTAACTTTAACATTACTAATAAGATTAAATTTAACTGAACCTTATCTGTTATCAGACCCTGATAACTTTACACCAGCAAATCCAATAGTAACACCAATCCACATTCAACCAGAATGATATTTCTTATTTGCTTATGCAATTTTACGGTCAATTCCTAATAAACTTGGAGGAGTAATTGCACTATTTTTATCAATCATGATTCTATTAATCATACCATTGTCAATAAAAACAAAATTTAAAGGACTAAGATTTTACCCATTAAGACAAGTAATATTTTGATTATTTATTTGTACAGTAATTTTACTAACATGAATCGGTGCACGACCAGTAGAAGAACCTTATACAGAAACAGGATTAATTTTAACATCAATATATTTCATATATTTCATTATAGACCCTTTATTAACTAAAATATGAGATAATCTAATTGAATAGTTATTTAGCTTATATAAAGCAAGTATTTTGAAAATACTAGAAAGAGTTAATTTAATAACTTTACAAAAAAAAATGATAAAAAATCAAGAACTTGATGAATAAAAAAAAAAAAAGATAATTCAAAGAAATTGGTAAATAACCCTTTCATGCTAAATATATCAACTTATCATAACGATATCGAGGTAGAGAAGAACGCACTCAAATAAAAAAGAAACATAAAAAAACAACTTTTAAATAAAAATAAAAAGAATAAAAATCACCACCTAAAAAAACAAGAACAGTCAACATAGATATAAAAATAATACTAGAATATTCTCTAATAAAGAGTAAAGCAAATCCACCACCTCCATATTCAACATTAAACCCAGAAACTAATTCTCTTTCCCCTTCTGAAAAATCAAAAGGAGAACGATTAGTTTCTGCTATACAACAAGATAATCAACAAAAAAATAAAGGAAAAGAAAAAAAAATAAATCAAACATCAGATTGAAAATAACAATAATCAACTAAATTATAACTATTTAACAAAAAAAAATAAAAAAATAAAATTAATGAAATTCTCACTTCATAAGAAATAGCCTGAGAAACACTACGTAAACAACCTAAAATAGAATAAATTCTATTTGAAGATCATCCACAAATAATTAATCCATAAACACCTAGTCTTGAACAACATAAAAAGAAAATAAACCCAAAAATAAAATTTAAACAATTAGCATAATAAGGAAAAAGACATCAGACAAATAATGATTGCAGTAATCTAAAAATAGGACATAAATAATAAATAACATAATTAGAATTTAAAGGAAAAATATTTTCCTTAAAAAATAACTTAAAACCATCACTAAAAGGCTGTAATAAACCTAAATAACCTACTTTATTAGGACCTTTTCGAAGTTGTATATATCTTAAAACTTTACGTTCCAATAAAGTAAAAAACCCAACAGAAATCAAAACTATAATTAACATGAAAATACAAGTTAAAAAATAAATTATTGAATGTAATATAAATACTTTATTAAAACCTAAATTTAATACACTAATCTGCCAATTCAATAATAAAATTCAAAATTAAACTATATAAAATAGGACCAATTGGTCCTTTCGTACTAAAAAGGTCAATAATAATTATTAGATAGAAACCAACCTGGCTTACACCGGTTTGAACTCAAATCATGTAAGAATTTAAAGGTCGAACAGACCTAAAACTTAAAGAACCTACCCCTTAATTTAATCTTAATTCAACATCGAGGTCGCAAACTTTAATATAAATATGAACTTTCCATTAAAATTACGCTGTTATCCCTAAGGTAACTTAATCTTATAATCAAAAATGGATCAAAAAAACATAAATTAATGAAAAATAAAAATAAAGTTAAATATTTATTCACCACCCCAGCAAAAATTTAATAATAATAAACTAAAAGAAAAACCAAAAATAAAATTATAAATAAAAAATTTAAGTTCTATAGGGTCTTATCGTCCCAAAAATTTAATTAAGCTTTTTAACTTAAAAATTAAATTATAAATATATATATAATAAAATAAATTTCTCATTAATTCATTCATACAAGCCCCTAATTAAGAAGCTAATTATTATGCTACCTTTGTACAGTCAAAATACTGCAGCCATTTAAAATTATAATCATAGGGCAGAACCTACCTTAAATTTTATTCTTAAAGAAATGTTTTTGATAAACAGTTGAAAATTAATTTTGTCGAATTCATAAATAAATAAATATAAATTATACTAATTTAATCATAAATAAAAATAAATAAAAATTAAGTAAATAATCCAAGTAAAAAGATAAATATAAAAAAATCATAAATAAATATAACAATCTATTACGAACTAAATTTTCAGATACTAAGAAAAATAAATATAAAAATAAATAAATTTTAACTAAAAATCGAGCTAATCCCCAATTATCTTAACTTAAAAAATAAGTATAAATTAAATTCAAATCCAAGAAAACCAGATATATTCAAAAAACAAATAACTTTTAATTATTAAACAAAAATTCATTAACAATATAAAACATGAAAAACAAATAAATATTTAAATATTCTTGATTCGGGAATAAAATATAAATAAAGTAATAAATTAACCCTGATACAAAAGGTACTAAATAATAAAACAACCTTATTTTAAAATATCCTTATCAGTAAAATTAAAAAGAATTATTCCTAAATAATACTAAAAACAAAAAAACAAAATAAAATTTAATATAAAACACTAAAGATATAATAAATCAGACAGAACAAAAAGTTTTAATATTTATGTAAAAAATAAGCTTTAATAAATAAGCTACAATCTGAACTTACTAGCTACACCTTCCGGTACACCTACTTTGTTACGACTTATCCCATTTTAAAGAGAGTGACGGGCGATATGTACATAAATTAGAGCTAAATTCAAAATAATTAATTAATTAAAATTACTATTAAATCCTATTTTAAAATTATCGTAAACAATAAAAACAATATTTATTTAAAATTAATGTAACCCATATAAACCTAAAAAAAACTGCACCTTGACCTAACATTAACTTAAAAAACATAAAGAAAATTTACTTAAATAACATTCACAAATATAGAGATATACAAATAAATTTTAAGGTAGAAATTATCGTGGTTTATCAATTAAAATACAGGTTCCTCTAAAAAGATATAAATTACCGCCAAATTCTTTGAGTTTTATAGAACATAACTATTAGTAATCACATAAACAAATTTAAATACATAAATAATAGGGTATCTAATCCTAGTTTAAACAAATGATTTATTAAAAATTAAAAAAGGAAAAACAAAATATAAATTTCACCTAAATAAAATTAATTTTAACCAAAAAAATAATAATTAAACAGACAAAACATTAACTTTAATGAATTGTATAACCGCGAATGCTGGCACAAAATTTATCCATTATAATTAATTTACTGACAAAAAACAAAAATATTAAATAACAAAACTAATTACTGCAAAATAAACATTAAAAAACAAGCATATAATTCAATTAATAAATTAATAAATAAGCAAGAATCAAACTTATTAAATATAAAAAAATAAACTAATAGAAAAGTAAATTTAAAGAACAAGAGAAACCATACAAGATTATACAAAAAAAACAAAATTTATTAAGAATTTATTTCAACTTAATTAATATGTTGTTAATGAAGATCAAAACTTATTTATTACGAAAAAACAAAATTATGGTTTATTATTGAACGTAATATTAGTTTGTATTTTGAAACTTTATACTTAAGTGTAATTGGATAATTCTTATTAAATTTTCAATTAGATATTACTAATAAAATTAAATCATTAATTTATATTAATTAAAANAAAATAGGAAATAATATTAATTATTAAATTTTAATATAGTTTTATATTAAATTAAGAATATTTAAATATTTATATATATAAGTATTTATATATAATTAAATCTACTCTCTTATTTAATAGAGAGTAGATTTATTTATAAATTATATCTATTTAGATTTAAATTTAAATTAAAACTTAATATTTAAATATTTATATATATAAGTATTTCATATATAATTAAACCTTTTTGGTTTGATAAATAACGTATATATTTGTAAATTATATATTTATTTAAGTTAAAATTTTAGTTTTAATTTATTGGGCCATAAGTTATTTTTTTCAGATTAAATAAAAATTTTATATAGTATAGAGGGTAGATTTATTTATAAATATTTAATATTAATTATTTATATATAAATAATATATTTAATTATATATATTTAATAATTATAATTAATTAAATCTACCCTCTTATATAGTATAGAGTGTAGATTTATTTATAAAATATAATATTTAATATTAATTATTTATAAATGTATTAAAAATTTAGAATTAATATATTTAATTAATCTATTACAAATATTTAATCAATAATATTATATAATAATTAATTAATATAAATTTTTATTTTTAATTATTATTGTTATTTAAATAATTTTATTACAATTAATTTATCATTTATATTATAATATATCCTATTATTATTTTATCACTATATAA